TAAATTACGTTGGCCAGGGGATGTTGAAGCTGCATAGATGATTTGTATTGTGCCTACTATTAACAACCAGGGCGAAAATATAGAATGAGCACGGGGTAATAATTCCATATTGATTCGAATCAACCCATAAGCTCCCATTTTTAATAAGATTCCAGCTAGAAGCATACAAGTACTGTAATGTGCTTCTCCATGGGTATCTGGTAACCATGTATGGAGAGGTATAATCGGCGATTTGACAGCAAAAGCAATCATAAATACCAGATAAAATATGATTTCCAATGCTACAGGGTACGGTTGATTAATTAATGTTTCCAAATTTAATGTTGGTTCATTGGAACCATATAAACTGATACCCAAAACTCCTATCAAGAGAAAAATAGAACCTCCTGCAGTGTACAAAATAAACTTTGTAGCTGAGTATAGGCGTTTCCTTCCTCCCCACATAGATAGGAGTAAATAAACAGGAATTAATTCTAACTCCCACATGATGAAAAAAAGTAAAAGGTCTCGAGAAGAAAATAATCCAATTTGACCACTGTACATTGTTAACATCAAGAAATGGAATAATCGGGAATCTCGAGTAACTGGCCGACCCGCTAAAGTAGCTAAAGTGGTGATAAAGCCGGTAAGCAAAATGGGTCCTATAGAAAGTCCATCTATTCCTAATCTCCAATCAAAATCAAAAAAATTAATCCATTTATAATCCTCCGAAAATTGGATTAATGGATCATCCAATTGAAAATGATAACCGAATACATAGGTCGTTAGAAGGAGTTCTAAGATGCATATACATATGGTATACCACCTTATTATCTTATTTCCTCTATGAGGTAGAAAGAAAATTAAGGAACCCGCGAATATAGGGAAAACTACAATTATGGTTAACCAAGGAAAATAATTCGTGGTAAAGACAAGATACACTTGGACAAAAAAACCAAATGAATTTGTGTGAAGTTTTTTAGAACATATTAATAAGCTAGACCCATGCTGCGAGTTGTTTCATGCCATAAATAAACTCGAACACTCAAGAAATCCGTTGGACAGGCGGATTCACATCTCTTACAACCGACACAGTCTTCTGTTCTTGGAGCAGAAGCAATTTGTTTAGCTTTACATCCATCCCAAGGTATCATTTCTAATACATCTGTGGGGCAAGCTCGAACACATTGAGTACACCCTATACATGTATCATAAATCTTTACTGAGTGTGACATTGGATCTATTATTAATTTTTAAACGTCATAAATTTTCGATCTAGTAAACTTATAAAATGAATCATATATTTAGACACCAGATGAATCAATGATTAAGCAGAATTTTTCTAATGAATCTATTTCTGGATCGGCTCATGAGGGGGGAGAGGGCCAGGATACTTTGATTTGTTACGTTTTCGCAAACATAAACATATATTACGTATGATACATGCTAATTGGAATTGATGAAGATTCTTATTTTAAATATTTATTTGAGTAATATAATTCATTTTTATGATTGATCTTACTTATTCAAAAAATGTGATTGGTTGATACGAATAGAGTTTCTATTAAGATAAATTGACGAAACAATTGCTAATCCAATAGCTGCTTCAGCGGCTGCAATAGCTATAACAAAAATTGAGAAAATGTCTCCTATTAATTGGCGATTATCAAAAAAATCCGAAAATGTTACTAAATTTAGATTAACTGCATTCAGTATAAGTTCAAGACACATAAGGGCTCGAACCATATTTCGACTCGTGATCAATCCATAGATACCAATAGAAAATAAATAAGCACTCAAAATAAGTACATGTTCGAGCATCATTGACCAACTCCTTATCAATATCGATGCATTTCAAGATGAATAACAATTAAACCGATTTAATTGACTAGAATATAATAAGTACGGAGCTCACAAATGTGTAACAAAGACAAATAAATCAATCTATTTTATTGATAGTAATATATTGAAATAAAAACATTTTAATTTTCTATATGATATATGAACAATCTTCAAATAGAATTGAAACACGGAACAAAGTTTTATTTGGATTGATAATTTATTACTGACGAGCCACAGCAATTGCACCTATCAAAGCAACTAAAAGAATTATGGAAATAAGTTCAAATGGAAGAAAGAAATCTGTTGCTAAATGAATCCCAATTTGTTGACTATTACTTATCAAATCTTGCTCTATAATCTGATTTGATCTTGTAGTCCAAATAATACCGTACCATGAAGTATCTGGAATAATAGTAATTAGTGAAACAAAAATACTTGTACAAACCATCGAAGTAACCCTATCCCCAACGGTCCAAAGAGTCAAATCTTTGTAAGATCCTGAACCATTCATAAACATCACAGCAAATATGATTAAAACATTTATAGCCCCTACGTAAATAAGGAGCTGTGCGGCAGCTACAAAATGGGAATTTGATAAAATATAGAATAAAGATATACAAACAAGAACTAATCCCAATGAAAATGCAGAATAAATTGGATTGGTAAGTAATACCACTCCCAGACCTCCTAATATAAGACCCAATCCCAGAAACACTAAAAGAAAATCATGTATTGGTCCAGGTAAATCCATTATATATGTAAAATAATAACTAAATCAAAATCTTTCATGACTTTATTGACCTGACCAGGAAAATTACCCTATTTTTTGATGATACGTTTTTATGAATTTCATTCTAAATGTTACTAAATTAGAATGGATGTGAATTAATGTGGATCCAATAATTGGATCAATCTTATTCTTTAATCAAAAATGCTAAATGGGAGTTTAAACAAGCTATATCTGTCAAAATAATTACGAATATATAACTAGATTTTTAATCCAAATGAAGCCTGGTTTCTCGCCAATCAATCAATAGTCGGTATTTTTATTGTATAATTAATTATTGGCCAAGGAAAAAGAAAACTCATTTTTTGATAAAAAAAAAATAGAACCTTAGTAATTTTGAATTGTTCTTGAAACATGAGGTTTATTCATTTTTTATTTGAGGCGAATTCAAAATTGTTCGAATTGTGTAATCGTCAATTACTGGCATTGGTAAACGACCCAAAGCTATTTGATTATAATTCAATTCGTGACGATCATAAGTTGAAAGCTCATATTCTTCGGTCATTGATAAACAATTTGTTGGGCAATACTCAACACAATTACCACAAAAGATACAGATTCCGAAATCGATACTGTAATTAAGCAATTGTTTCTTTCGAATATCCGTTTCCAATTTCCAATCAACAACAGGTAAATCTATAGGACATACACGAACACATACTTCACAAGCAATGCATTTATCAAATTCAAAGTGAATTCGACCGCGGAAACGCTCCGATGTGATCAATTTTTCATAAGGATATTGAATAGTTACAGGTAAACGATTTGTGTGGGATAAAGTAATCATGAAACTTTGACCAATGTACCTTGCAGCTCGTACTGTTTGTTGACCATAATTCATGAACCCGGTTACCATAGGGAACATATCGTGAATATCTATGAGTAATTTTTTTCTTTCTCTTGTTTGATATTTGATACAAGTCGTGAATAAAAAATAGTTTATTTACAGGGAAAGGAGTTGGGAAGAAGTTGTTAATAATAGATTACCTAGAGAAATAGGTAAAAGGAATTTCCATCCAAGATTTAATAATTGGTCCATTCTTAGCCTAGGTAAAGTCCATCTTGTTGTTATAGGAATGAACAAAAACAAATATGTTTTCACTAATGTAATAAAAAGACCAAGTATTGTTCCAAAAACTCCACTAGCTTTATTTATTTCAAAAAGTTGAGGAATAAATATGTAAGGAATAGATAGATTCCACCCACCCAAATAAAGAACTGTTACAAAGAATGAAGAAACTAGTAGATTTAAATAGGAAGCAACATAAAATAAACCAAATTTTATACCCGAATATTCAGTTTGATAACCTGCTACTAACTCTTCCTCCGCTTCTGGTAAATCAAAAGGTAATCTCTCACATTCTGCTAGGGAGGAAATTATAAAAATGATAAACCCTATAGGTTGACGCCACAAATTCCACCCCCAAAAACCGTATTTTGACTGTGCCTCAATTATATCAACTGTACTTGAACTGTTAGATAATCATAGTCGGTGATAACATCACTGTTCCCATCGCTATTACAGAACCGTACGTGAGATTTTTGCCTCATACGGCTACTCGAGAATCACAAATAAATCTAAGGACCGGATCGGCATTCTTTATCTTGATATGTTCTAGATAGAGTAAAAATCTATTGAAAGGTCCCGAATTAGACCAATGGAATTCTGTCTACTATAATACTAATAAGTACTTCTGAATTGATCTCATCCTTTATTTTATCACTTTAATTTACTATTTAATAATAATTTTATTTTTGAGTAATAATGAAATCCTTAAATAAAATACTCCTTGTGTAAATATAAATATCCATAGATATTTCAACCCATAGTTTTGATTACGAAAAAGAATTAGACATTATATAGATATAGAAAAAATAAAAAGATCTCTCTTTTTTTATTTCATTCTTTTTTTTTTCGTTCCTACTCGTCTTTCTCAAAAGGGTATTGAAAAAAGTAAAGAATTATTTCGTTCCTAATAGTTATTTCTTTAATTGGTGGATAGGAACATACTCTGGATCGGAATCGTAGGGAGTACTACCTGATCATTTCTACCAACTTAAAGCCCCAATTAGTATTCCTTTTATGCAGAAATGTCCCTTTGGATAATTTACATAATATCTATTACTAATCCTTTGTGTAATTTTGGTGTTTCTAACCATCCACTTATTTTTGCGGAATCACCCGTTATGGTAATACATGTATGTAAATACATACAAACGATAGTGAAAACTCCATACAGTTGATCTTTTGCACCCGCTTCAAGCTATGATATGATGTCCAATCAACCAATCTTGGGGTAAACAGTCTCTACTGCTTATATTTACTTTTGCTTAATCCTGGTACATAGGAAATGAGACTCGATTTTTTTACTGCGAACTTCTAAGCTGTTTTCTTTCACTCATATAACTATCTGATTTAGTTCGTCAACCCAAACGATAAACAAATAAATGAGGATATCTATTCAACCCTTTCCTAGAAATAAAGTCAAAAGAACTAGGAAAAGTTTATGTCTCAACGAATCGCACGTAGAGATATTGATAATACACATAGAGTTAATGGTATTTCATAACTAATCGATTGAGCAGCAGCTCGTAAACCACCCAAAAAAGAATATTTATTATTTGATCCATATCCTGACATAAGTAGTCCAATGGGAGCAATACTTGAAATAGCGATCCATAAAAAAACACCAATATTGAGATCGGCTAGCACAAGGTGATAGCCAAAAGGAATTACCGAATAACTTAGTAGAATTGATATGACCGCTATGGATGGTCCGATACTGAATAAACTGGTATCTCCTCTAGATGGAATAATATTTTCTTTTAAAAGTAGTTTTGTCCCATCTGCTAGCGCTTGGAGAATTCCAAAAGGGCCGGCGTATTCAGGTCCAATACGTTGTTGTATCCCTGCGGATATTTCTCGTTCTAACCATACAATTACTAGTACACTTATTGTAATTCCCAATACAAGAGTCAAGCTAGGGATAAGCATCCATATAATCCCATAGACCTCCCTTAAGGATTCCAATTTTGAAAACGAATTGATATCTTGTACTTCTGCTGTATCAATTATCATTTCAACGATCAACTTCTCCCATAATGATATCTATACTACCTAGTATCGTCATAATATCAGCCAATTTCATTCTTTTAACTAACTGAGGAAGAATTTGCAAATTGATAAAACCGGGTGGTCGGATTTTCCATCGCCAAGGAAAAACACTTTGATCTCCTATCAAAAAAATTCCCAACTCTCCCTTTGGTGCTTCGACTCTCACATAAAGTTCCTGTTTCGGTAATTCAAAAGTGGGCGAAGGTTTTTTACTAATGAATCTATATTCAAAATCATTCCATTCAGGATCGCTTACTCTATCAAAGCATCGGATTTCTAAATTCTCATAGGGCCCCCCTGGAATTCCTTCCAGAACTTGTTGAATAATTTTTATGGATTCCGTCATTTCATTGATTCGTACTAAATAACGAGCTAATGAATCTCCTTCTTTTTGCCATTTTATTTCCCAATCAAATTCGTCATAACACTCAGAATTATCAATTTTACGAAGATCCCATTGTATTCCGGAAGCTCGTAGCATTGGTCCTGATAAACCCCAATTTATTGCTTCCTCTCCATTAATAATGCCCACTCCCTCAATTCGTTCTAAAAAAATAGGATTTCGTGTAATAAGTTTTTGATATTCAGAAATCCCTGTTAAAAAATAATCACAGAAATCCAAACATTTATCTATCCAGCCATGAGGTAGATCAACAGCCACTCCTCCGATACGAAAATAATTATGCATCATTCTCATACCAGTGGCAGCTTCGAATAAATCATATACTAATTCTCTTTCTTTAAAAATATAGAAGAAAGGGGTTTGTGCACCAATATCTGCCATAAAGGGACCAAGCCATAATAAATGAGAAGCTATACGACTCAACTCCAACATAATTACTCTTATATAGCTGGCTCTCTTCGGTACTTGAATATTTCCTAATTGCTCTGGTGCATTTACGGTTATTGCTTCTGTGAACATAGTGGCTAAATAATCCCAACGTGTTACATAAGGCAGATACTGTATAATTGTTCGGTTTTCCGCAATTTTTTCCATCCCTCTGTGTAAATAACCCAATATTGGTTCACAGTCAATAACATCTTCACCATCTAGAGTAATGATGAGCCGAAGAACCCCATGCATGGATGGGTGGTGAGGACCCATATTTACTATCATGAGGTCTTTTCTGGTAGCTGGTACATTCATAGGTTTTTCCCCGATTAATTCTTCCATGAATTACTGAAAACAAAAATAAATTTATCCAAATTCAAGATATAATAAATCAAATAATTAAGGTTCTTCAAATTTCAAATTAGTGAGTTTTTAGTTCCCGAATATCCAACCGACTAATTAATTCTTTATAACGTACTCTATTTTTCTTTGACAAATAAGCCAGTAATCGTTGACGTTTTCCCAGAATTTTACGTAGACCTCGCTGAGATAAATAGTCTTTTCTGTGCAATTCTAAATGTGAAGTAAGTCTTCGTATCTTGTTGGTGAAACTGAAAACTTGAAATTCAACAGACCCCTGGTTTTTTTCTTTTTCTTCTTGCAAAAAAACTGAGCTGAATGCATTTTTTACCATAAAACTAAAAATTCTCCCCCTTTTTATTTTCGTGTTTAAAGATCTAAATTTTACCGATCAGAAATAAAAAAAAATGATAATAATGTCAACCACTTTAATCGGGTATACTTAACTAAATTATGGACTCCTAATTTTATCAAATCGTTTTTTTATCAAAAAAAATGAGTCAATGATCAATCTAATTTTCAATTTAAGTCGTATAGTATGGAAATATAAAAGATAAAGGATAGCACTTATAAAAGATAATAAGTTTTAGAGCTAAAAATGGAAATAATTAAAATAAAAGGATTCCGTTGAGTTATTTATAGATCTAATTGATACGTCAACGTCATTGAATTAGTATCATGTATAAGAATGAAATGTAAGATAGCACATGTGTATATGTGTGTATATGCGGTTGCTTTCATATATCAGATATGCTACAGGATATATAGATAAAATCTATCACCCTCTTTCATTGTGGATACATATGTATCCTTACCATATTGAAATGGCTGCCATTAGTGGTATCAAACCAATAGCGATTCATACAAGCTAAATCTTCTAATTGATAGGTTGGCCAAAGAAATAATTTTATTAATTTATTTTTCTCTATCTCAAGATTTGTGCTTTTATCCAAAAATTGATCGCAGTTTTTTACGTTTTTCCCATCGCAAAATACTAGATTTCTATCGCGACTGTTCCCATTTCGGGAATCCAAACAAATTAGAATTCTAAACTCTCTACGACGTCTAAGTGATAAAATATTTTCAGGGACGGGCAAAACATAATGATTTTTGTTTTGATTTTCAGTTATTTTTTGATGTCTTGCAATGGATTTATCAATATATTTTTTTTCTTGGTTTCCTTGATTAGTTTTGTCCTTACTCTTATGAACGAATGGAATACTTATGGTTTGATACATAAGAAATTTTCCATCCTTTGTAACAGACAGACGCACCGGTTCAATAATAAATATACTCTTTTTCATTAATTCTGTAAAAGTTAAATCTTTCTGAATCAGCATTATATCCAGACTAATTTCTCCCCGTTGAATAGAGGATATAGCAATTTCTCTTGGGTTTATCAATCTAAGCAGGAAACAATATACCTTGATATTATTGAGCATTCTTTGACTTAAAGAATCACCCCATCTCAATTGAAAAAGCAAATATCTTTTAAGAAATAAATGGAGTTCCGCTTCTATATTGCTTTGGTATTCTTTTTTCTTTCTACGTTTTTTTATGTTTGATCCCATCCTATAATCTTCTTCAAGATCTTTTTCTTGAACTGATCTGTGATTCCTTCGGTTTTGTGCATCTGATCTAGGATTCCCTCGAGTTGGAGATTCTTTTTCCTTTTTCTTTCTATTTTCTAATTCAAGATAGTTTGTTTTATTCGATGACAGATCCTTTTTTGGATTTTCATTGATATTTTTAGTTGCACTAATATTTACATCTCCATTAAAATTTAAAAGAAGTAATTTGATGGGTATGAACCAGGGTTTCATTTTATATGAATTATAAAGGAGTGCAAATTCTGGGAAGAACCAAAGTTTAAGATTCGATATGGGACGATTTCGTATTTGTTCATTCATTCCCATCCAATCAAACCCTTTTTTATCGGAAGGCTTTATTTGTTGATGAATCGTCAGACCTTTCTTCTCTATTTTTTTGCCATTAATAGTCTTAGTCTTTTTATGACTGTTGGTATTGATCCAGGTCTCAATATCGACCATATTTCTAAGACAAAAATGGATCATTTTCCAATCCCCATATTTTCTATCCGGATTTTTATCCATATCCACAATACCATTTTTTCCTAGATAATTATTGCTAAGAATATCTCCCATTCCATCAAATAATTTGTATTTCCTTGTGTTGTAATTAGAAGAAATCCCTTGGTGATTGTTTACTTGTAATGGTGATACATAAATAGACGGGTTCTTCGTATCTTCATAAGATATAGATTTATAGTTATATGATAAAAGATCATATCCATAGTCTTTTTGATTTGGTAATTTATAATAATTTTCTTTTTTATAATAAATTACTTGGTCTTTTTCATAAGAATCCCGTTTGTTTAAATCTTTATTTTTGGCCATCCAACCTTTATTAACTTTATTTCGCCATTTTCCTGGTACTAATTTAGACCATCTAATCTTAGATAAATTATATTGATAATGACCCCTTAACCCTGTTTTCCATTTATGTATTCCAAAATAATCTTTTATTTCATTTATAAGAAAAAGGGATGTTCCATTATATTGAAGGACAAATCGTAACTTATCCAAGTTAATAACTTGGATTTGTGATAATTTGTAAAAAACATATGCTTGTGACAAAGAGGATAAGTTCTTTGAATTATTACTAAGATTAGAAAGGGACTTTCTAAAGTTAATTGTATTTTGATTTGTTTTATCAATACCTTCTTGATTGGCTTTAATATTGGAAATGTATTTACTCATATATATATATTTTGATTCAAGAAAAAGTGGTGTATTGATCTGAAGAATATTAATAATAAATAAGAAGATATATATATATATCCTTTCAAAGAAAAATTTTATAAAAAAAATGGATTTACGGATTAATCGAATATTTCCTCTTTTAAACATTGGCCCACAAATTTTTGGAGATTCAAATCTTTCAGCATCATTACTTTTTTTTTTTTTCTTGTCTTTTCGAATTTTTCCTATTTGAGTTCTGATTCGATTTGTTCTATCAGTTAGATCTTTTATTTTTTTTTCGTTCAATGAATAATTTGTCCAATTGAGAGATTTAATTTGACTGGACGATTCATAAATAATACTATTACTGATTCTCGAATCTTTTTCTTTTTTAGTTTCATTCGATCCAGATACTTCTTTCAACCCCAAAAATCGAGTTGAATTTATTTTTAATAGTTCTTTAATTATTCTTTGTATAAAGATAATGTTTTTTATAATCCATATCTTTATTTCTTTTGAGATTATTAGAACAAAAATTGTTCTTTCTATTAGAATTAGAAAACAATTAGTTTTCCATTTCAGAATTTTTTTTCTTAGTTTTTTAAAAATGGAGTCAAAAAATGAAGATCTTTTTCGTGGAGAACCAAAAGGTAGTTCAGCTTCCATTCCCAAAACCGTTAAAAAACAAAAATCATCGTTTTTTTTATCTTTCTTTTTTAGTGGATCTCTATAAGGGGAGGCTGGTTTAGATCTGTGCCAAGGTTTCAAACGGAAAGGAAATAATATTTTTATTTGAATACCATCTATTAACCAGTTTTTTGGAAATTCCGTTTCCGATAATTGAACACCATTATAGGTGCATTTAACATGCATTTCCCTCTTCCAACTCTTTAAATCCTCGGACCACTCGGGAAATTGAAATAATAGCATACGACCCATATTTTTAGCTATTATCAATGACGGTAATATAATATATCTTCTAAGAATTGATTGTGTTACTAAGATTGAACCTCTTATCATTTGAGCAAATATAATGCTATCCCAGGCTTCCGCTATTTCTATTCGTGCTTGATTTTCTAGTCTGTCCGTCGCTCTTTTGCCCGCTTCTTTTTTATCTTGTTCATTTGTATCTTCTTCCACATAATCCGAAATTTCAAATTCTACATTTTTACCCAGCCTATTTAGAAAAATTAATTTAATAAGTTCGGAGATATCAAACAAAAAAAGAGGGGGGTTGTCTATTCTGTCAAAAAAAAACGGGGAATGTACATTTGCTTGAAACAATTTTAAAATTGCTATTTTACGTCTTTGAGCGCGCATGGATCCTTTTATTATGTCTCGACGAAAATCTGATTGTTGAGAATAATGTATTAAAGCGACTTCGTCTGTTGGATTAGAATTATTAGTATCTGGGGTAGTAGTATAAGTATCGGGATTTTGCTGATTATCAGTAAAAATGACTATACGTTTAGCTTTTCTTGAACGAATCTGATGATCCTCCTCCGCGTCTTCTTCATTTTGTCTCTCTTGCTGTTCTAACTCGTCAATTAATTCATATGACCATCGAGGTATTTTTTTACTTATTTCTTTTATTTCAAGATCTTTTTTTCTAATTTTTTGCTCGTTGGTATCAGTTATAACTGCATTGAATAACAATTTTGCTTGTGAATAATTATTATTTTTTTCTTGTTGGGAAAATAAAGAAAGTCCTTTCAAACGGAAATCCGATGGTGATTTTACAGCAAATTCACTAATAAAATTCAAGAAATTACCAATTTCCGTTGATATTGATTTTCGATCAAATGCAGCTATTCTTTTTTCAAATTCTCGATAACTAGTAGCAATAAGGATCTCGTGGATCTTATTTATCCAAAGAGTTCCGATGGAATTTCCGATGGGAATTTTATTTATGATTGAAGGGGAAAAAACAAAATGGATTATTCCACGATAAGGCCCGTTCGAGAAAGGATCATACTTTTTAGGCAAGTATTCTTTTTTAGTTTCATCATTACACAATCTAGTTTTTTTTTCGAGTACTACATCCAGAGGAAGAGATCCCTTATCTATAGCCTCTATTCGACTTATAAACTCGTTGCTGAGCTTGTTTTCGTTTTGTTCATTCGTATAAACCCACTGATTATCTAGTTCATAAGAGGAAGGGTTTTCGGTTGTGTACAAAGCCATCTTTCTTTGTATCATTTCCAAAAAAGTGGATAAACTCGGTGTATACATAAAAGAGATTTTTTGTTTTCCATCACTTCGACATGTGTAAAAAAAATATTGTGACATTTCATTTCTTACAGCATTTTCAAATCGCTCATTTTTTATATACCGCAATGGCAATGGACGAGTCCATCGTTTATAGTCGAAAAGACCGATCACAAGAAGTTTTTCAAACCAGAAGAAAGGATCTTCTTTGTTTTTAAGGATTTCTAACTTCGAATTTTCGTGATTCCCATCCAGATCAGAAGTTTCATAAACTCGGCTCTTTTTATAGAATGTCTCTTTAAAGTGAAAGTGGAATTCATCCTTTGTTTTTTCCGTTCCATTCACTCGGATCTCTTCTGTTTCATCGATTTTGTCCGGATCCTCCTTTTCTTCCGAAAAAAGGGAAGGAGAAGGATCTTCTTCGGTGGATCCCTCTTGTTCCTCTTTAGTCCCCTTCGTTTTGGAAGTTGGTTCTATTTCTACATCTGTTTCTTCCTCGCTTTCCCCCCTTTCTTCCGTTTCTGAGGATTCTGAGGTTTCTTTCAGTTTCTTAGTAACGCTGGGTGACGGTAGTCTGCCTAAATAGTAGACACAGGTAATAAATAAGAGAATACT